ATTCCTTTTAGTCTCGACTCTAGGGATAATTTTTTTCGCTATTTTTTTTCGAGAACCACCTAAAGTTCCAACTAAAAAATGAATTTTCATTCTCTCAATTGAAGTAATGAGCCTCCCAACATTGGGAGGCTCATTACTTCAATTCAACTAGTCCCCGTGTTCCTCGAATGGATCTCTTAGTTGTTGAGAAGGTTGCCCAAAAGCGGTATATAAGGCGTACCCGGTAAAACTTACAAGTAAACCAGATAAAAAGATGGCGACTAGGGTTGCTGTTTCCATTATGATTATATAATTTCAAGACTCAAACGGATCTATTATAAGATCGTTTATTTACAACGGAATGGTATACAAAGTCAACAGATCTCAATGAATACAATAAGATTTATGGCTACACAAACTGTTGAGAACAGTTCTAGATCGGGTCCAAGACGAACTACTGTAGGGAGTTTATTAAAACCATTGAATTCGGAATATGGTAAAGTAGCTCCGGGGTGGGGAACGACTCCTTTGATGGGTGTCGCAATGGCCCTATTTGCGGTATTTCTATCTATTATTTTGGAGATTTATAATTCTTCCGTTTTATTGGATGGAATTTCAATGAATTAAATCTATAAGAATCACAAAATCCTATTGAATAAAAAATCAATCCGTTAGAACTCGAATTTCTGGCCTATTCTGTTTTGGTAGTTCGACCGTGGAATTTCTTTCTGTATTTCCGGAATATGAGTGTGTGACTTGTTATAATTGATTCTATTGATAGTACAGAGAATAGGTCTGTCGCCTTGATAGGGGTGGTTCTACTTCGTCGGATATTTATTCGAGTATCTGGAACACGAACTATAGGAACTAGATTAAGAAATATTTGAACTATGATTCATACTTAATATTTGACCTCGTGCCCGGACTGCAAAAAAAAATGCAATTTGAAAAAAAAAGAAAAATCTTTCTTTTTTTAGTCATTTTATTTAATTTATGGAATACATGATGAACCAACGGTTCTTACTCAGGGAATTCTTGGGTTAGCTTATGATTTTTTGTTGAATCATCACGGTTCTAGTATGAATCTGAGGTTTGAATCGATTCATAGGGTCTTAACAAGAGAATTCCTATCAAGTCAATAATAAAGAAAGCAAAAAAGCCACATTACATTAGAGACAAAAAAAGAAGGGAAAGAGAGGATTCAAGAGGCCCGTCGAGCCAACTTGATATTTTGGTATTATCACCACAAAGAAGAAGTTTCGGATTTTTTTCTTCTTTCGTACATTTAAAGAAGATTGAATTGGAGATTAAGAAGTTTCAAACTTTCTATTACATATCCGACTATTCTTTTTTTTTATTGGGGTGTTTTTGCTTGAGCTGTACGAGATGAAAGTCTCATATACAGTTCTGAGGGGGGGATTTTCACCTATCTCAATAAAGTCTATGATTGGTTCGAAGAGCGCCTCGAGATTCAAGCGATTGCGGATGATATAACTAGTAAATATGTTCCTCCCCATGTCAATATATTTTATTGTTTAGGGGGAATTACGCTTACCTGTTTTTTAGTACAAGTAGCTACAGGGTTTGCTATGACTTTTTACTACCGCCCGACCGTTACTGAAGCCTTTGCCTCTGTTCAATACATAATGACGGAAGCTAACTTTGGTTGGTTAATCCGATCAGTTCATCGATGGTCGGCAAGTATGATGGTCCTAATGATGATTCTACATGTTTTTCGTGTGTATCTCACCGGCGGATTTAAAAAACCTCGCGAATTGACTTGGGTTACGGGTGTGGTTCTGGCAGTATTGACCGCATCTTTTGGCGTAACCGGTTATTCCTTACCTCGGGACCAAATTGGTTATTGGGCGGTGAAAATTGTAACAGGTGTGCCTGAGGCTATTCCTGTAATAGGATCGCCTTTGGTAGAATTATTGCGCGGAAGTGCTAGTGTGGGACAATCCACCTTGACTCGTTTTTATAGTTTACACACTTTTGTATTGCCACTTCTTACTGCTGTATTTATGTTAATGCACTTTCCAATGATACGTAAACAGGGTATTTCTGGTCCTTTATAGAGAAGATATATAATATTGTAATCAATCCTTTACCATTAAGAAAAGAGGAGGAATAATAGTATTTTATTGCTACAAGTATGGATTATTGAAAATAATAAGACATGGATTTGGATATTTCCCTTCAACTAATCGTGTCAAATAACTAATATTGTGTAGTTGAAGGGAATGCTCCGAAGAGAAAATGGATTATGGGAGTGTGTGACTTGAACTATTGATTTGTCTGTGTAGATATATGTCTGCCACATTTGAATTCACAACCAAATGTGTCTTTGTTCCAACCATTGTACAACCTCTATACAGAAGATAGGCCGGTTTACTTGAAGAGAATCTTTTCTATGATCAGATCTAAAGCATGTTGTGCATGAGTAGGCTCCGTAAGATCTAGTATAATTAAGTAAAATAGATAAAGATTCTGTTTTATTTTATCTATTTCACTTAATGAA